TGAACAATGAATTAATAAGTCGAACAAAAGCTCTGGAAAAAGAAAAAGAAAAGGGATTTCTTGCTCTAGATATGCTTGAAAAAAGGACCAGATTATGCAATGATGAAAACGAACAAAAATACTTGCCCAAAACGTATGACCCCTTTTTGAGGGGACCATATCGTGGAACAATAAAAAAATTCTATTCACATATGATCATGAATGATTTAATCACTTCTACAGATACGGAGGATTCCATAGAAATCAATTGGATAAATAAGATTTATGGGCTACTTCCTAATAATTCTAATTATTCCAGAAAATTTGAACATCAAAAGAATCCGCCTGATAGGGAATCATTACTGAATTATATTGGTAATTCCTTAACCTCAATCAAAGAATTTCCTTTTGAGCCTGCACCCATTTTGCATTTTAAAAAATATTCTTTATTGAGAGAGCAAACAAGAATTGATTTTGAAAATCAAACAAAAGCTTTAAAATGGGTATTCGATGTAATTACAACTGATCCAAATGATCAAACAATAATTAGAAAAAAATCTATTGGAATAGAAGAAATCCATAAAAGGGTTCCTCGGTGGTCATACAAATTAACTGATGATTTGGAAGAACAGGAGGAAGAAAATGAGGAAGAATCTAAGGAAGATCATGAAATTCGTTCAAGAAAAGCCAAACGCGTAGTAATTTATACTGATAACAATCAGAATACCAACCCTATTACAACTACAAATAATACTAATAATAGTGATCAAGCAGAAGAGGTGGCTTTGATACGTTACTCGCAACAATCGGATTTTCGTCGGGATATAATCAAAGGATCCATGCGTGCTCAAAGACGTAAAACGGTTATTTGGGAAATGTTTCAAGCAAATGTGCATTCTCCGCTTTTTTTGGATCGAATAGACAAAACATCTTTTTTTTCTTCTTTTTATATCTCTGAAATGATGAATCTCATTTTTAGGAATTTGGTGGGGAGAGAACCAGAATTGAAAATTTCACATTTTTATTTTGAGGAGGAAGAGACAAGGGAAAAAGAGAAAAAAAACGAAGAAAAAAAAGAGGAAAATGAACGTATAGTAATATCAGAAACTTGGGATAGCATTATATTTGCTCAAGCAATAAGAGGTTTGATGTTAGTAACCCAATCTTTTCTTAGAAAATACATTGTATTGCCTTCATTGATAATTGCTAAAAATATTGGCCGTATGTTATTATTCCAATTCCCCGAATGGTATGAGGATTTGAAGGAGTGGAGTAGAGAAATGCATGTTAAATGCACTTATAATGGTGTTCAATTATCAGAAACAGAATTTCCCAAAGATTGGTTAACAGACGGTATTCAGATAAAGATTCTATTTCCTTTCTGTTTGAAACCTTGGCGAAGATCTAAAATACGATCTCATCCTAGGGATCAAATAAAAAAAAAAGGAAAAAAAGACAATTTTTGTTTTTTAACGGTTTGGGGAATGGAAGCGGAATTCCCTTTTGGGAATCCCCGAAAACGACCTTCCTTTTTTGAACCCATTTATAAAGAACTCCAAAAAAAAGTTAGAAAAGTTAAAAAGGATTTCTTTATACTTCTAAAAGTTTCAAAAGAAAAAACAAGATGGATCATTAAAATACTTCTAGTTCTAAAACGAATAATGAAGGAAATTCAAAAAGTAAACCCAATATTCTTATTTGAATTGAGCAAGGTGAAAGTATATGAAACGGCTGAAAATGGAAAAGATTCCGAAATAAATAATAAGATTATTCACAAATCAACCATTCAAATCCAATCCATAAATTGGACAAATTATTCACTCATAGAAAAAAAGATGAAAGATCTTTCTGATAGAACAATCACAATCAGGAATCAAATAGAACAAATCACAAAAGACAAGAAAAAAATAATTCTAACTTGTGCTGATAAAAGATCAAAATCACAGAAACATATTTGGCAGATATTCCAAAGAATAAATATACGATTAATACGTAAATCACATTATTTTATGAAATCTCTGATTGAAAATATATATATAGATATCTTGCTATGTATGATTACCATTCACAGGATCTATTTCCAACTTTTCTTTGAATCAACAAAAAGAATAATCAATAAATCCGTTTACAACGATCAAACAAATCGGGAAGGAATTGATGAAAGAGATCAAAATACAATGAACTTTTTTTCCACTATAAAAAAGTCCTTTTCGAATACTAATATTAGTAATAGTACAAAAATGTATTATGACTTATCCTCCTTGTCCCAAGCATATGTATTTTACAAATTATCACAAACCCAATTACTTAACAAGTATCAATTGAAATCTCTACTTCAATATCAGGGGACTTATCCTTTTATTAAGGATAAAATCAAGGATTATTGTATGACACGAGGAATATTTGATTACAATTCAAGACATAAGAAAATTCATAAGTCTGGAATGATTGAATGGAAAAACTGGTTAAAGGGGCATTATCAATACAATTTATCTCAAACCAAATGGTCGCGGTTAGTACCGCAAAAATGGCGAAATAGAATCAATCAACGTTATAGGATTCAAAATAAGGACTCAATTAAAGTGGATTCATATAAAAAAGAAAAAGACCAATTAATTCATTACGCGAAACAAAATTACTATGCAGTGGATTCATTGACAAATCAAAAAGAAAAATGGAAAAAACACTACAGATATGATCTTTTATCACATAAATATATGAACTATGGGGATAAGGAGGATTTTGATATTTATGGGTCAAGATTACAAGTAAACGGGGTTCAAAAAATTCCATATAATTTCAATAAACCAAAATCCGAATCATTTTATGTATTGGTAAGTACAGCTATTAGTGATTATCTAGAAGAAGGATATATTATTGATACGCATAAAAATCTAGATAGAAAATATTTTGATTGTCGAATTCTCCACTTTTGTCTTAGAAAAAATATCAATATTGAGACCTGGACCAATACACATATCGGTACCAAAATTAATAAAAATACTAAGACTGAAAAAAAAATCAACAACAAATTGAAAAAAAAAGATATTTTTTCTCTTATGATTCATCAAGAAATCAACCCATCCAATCAAAAAAGTATTTTTTTTAATTGGATGGGAATGAATCAAGAAAGAGTTTATCATACCATATCAAATCTAGAATCTTGGTTCTTCCCAGAATTTGTCTTACTTTTTGATACATATAAGATTAAACCATGGATTATACCAATCAAATTACTTCTTTTTGACTTTTATTTTTATAAAAATAAAAGTCAAAATAAAAACATCAATATAAATAGAAAAAATAATCGTCAGATGATATCTCATCAAAAAAAATATCTTAAATTAGAAAATTCCAACCAACAAAAAAATGAACAACAGGACCAAGTAAATCTTGTATCAGATCTACGAAAAGAAAACAAAAAAAAAGATATTGAAGAGAATTATGCGAGATCAGACATTACCATTAAAAAAGGTAAGAAGAAAAAACAATCCAAGAAAAACAAGAAAGCAGAACTAGATTTCTTCCTGCAAAAATATTTCCTTTTTCAATTAAAATGGGATGACTCCTTGAACCAAAGAATGATCAATAATATCAAGGTATATTGTCTCTTACTTAGACTGATAAATCCAAAAGAAATTGCTATATCCTCGATTCAAAGAGGAGAGATGCATCTGGATGTAATGCTAATTCAGAAAGATCTAGCTCTTACAGAATTGATAAAAAAAGGAATATTAATTATCGAACCAATTCGTCTATCTATAAAAAGGGATGGAAAATTGATTATATATCAAACTATAAGTATTTCATTGGTCGAGAACAATAAACACCAAACTAATAGAAAATGCATAAAAAAAAGTTATATTGATAAGAGGAATTTGGATAAACCCATTGTACGATATGGGAATATGCTTGTGAATGGGGACACAAATTATTATGATTTCCTTGTTCCCGAAAATATTCTATCTCCTAGACGTCGCAGAGAATTGAGAATGTTAATTTGTTTCAATTCCCATAATTGGAATGTTACGGATAGAAATAGAAATCCATTATTTTGCAATGAAAACAACATAAGAAACTCTGGAAAATTTTTGGATGAGGACAAGCATCTTAATACGGATACAAATAAATTCATTAAATGCAAATTTGTTCTTTGGCCCAATTACCGATTAGAAGATTTAGCTTGTATGAATCGCTATTGGTTTGATACCAATAATGGCAGTCGTTTCAGTATGTCAAGGATACATATGTATCCACGATTTAGAATTATTTAATTTAATAGTATATTTCCTATATCATATATATATCTATATTCCGTGACATTTTCGGTATATGAAAGCCGAAAGATGTATGCATATGCTATGTTATATTTTGGTAAATGATACAGATTTAATGGTGTATCCATTCAATTGGATATAGGAATAAATAAATTAGGGGAATCCTTTTAGATAGAAATAAATTCTTTTCTTTCGTTAATGTGGAAACATATTATCCCTTTCTATCCAAATCAAATTTTCAATTTGATTTGGATAAAATAAAGAAGTAGTATATGAATAAATCCAAATTTTTGTGTGTACTAGATGTGTGTACTAGATTAAAATAACCGGCATAATTCTTTTTTTTTTATTATTATTTTTCCTGATCGGAAAAATCCATGAAAAAGAAAGAAAAAGGATAGAAAAATCTTTTATGGTCAAAAATTCATTCATTTCCATTATTCCACAAGAAGAAAAAGAAGAAAACAAAGGTTCTGTTGAATTTCAAGTATTCAGTTTCACCAATAAGATACGGAGACTTACTTCACATTTGGAATTGCACAAAAAAGATTTTTTATCACAAAGGGGTCTACGAAAAATTCTAGGAAAACGCCAACGGTTGCTGGCTTATTTGTCAAAGAAAAATAGAGTACGTTATAAGAAATTAATTGGTCAGTTGGATATTCGAGAGCCAAAAACTCGTTAATTTAATCGTTTGAATTTTTTAGTAGTATTCAATTTTTTGTTTTGATGAGTCTCGTTTTGAGGAATTCATGGAATAATGAATTAAGGAAGAAAAGATATGACAGTACCGGTTACAAGAAAAGATCTCATGATAGTCAATATGGGGCCTCACCACCCATCAATGCATGGTGTTCTCCGACTAATCGTTACTCTCGATGGTGAAGATGTTATTGACTGTGAGCCCATATTGGGCTATTTACACAGAGGAATGGAAAAGATAGCGGAAAATCGAACAATTATACAATATCTACCTTATGTAACACGATGGGATTATTTAGCTACTATGTTCACAGAGGCAATAACCGTAAATGCGCCAGAACAATTGGAAAATGTTCAAGTACCTCAAAGAGCTAGCTATATCAGAGTAATTATGCTGGAATTGAGCCGTATAGCTTCTCATTTGTTATGGCTTGGACCTTTTATGGCGGATATCGGTGCACAGACTCCCTTTTTCTATATTTTCAGAGAAAGGGAATTGATATATGATCTATTCGAAGCCACCACAGGTATGCGAATGATGCATAATTATTTCCGTATTGGAGGAGTAGCTGCTGATCTACCTTATGGATGGATAGATAAATGTTTGGATTTCTGCGATTATTCTTTAACAGGAGTTGTTGAATATCAAAAACTTATTACGTGGAATCCCATTTTTTTGGAACGAGTTGAAGGAGTGGGCATTATTGGTGGAGAAGAAGCTGTAAATTGGGGTTTATCAGGACCGATGTTACGAGCTTCTGGAATCCAATGGGATCTTCGTAAAGTTGATCATTATGAGTGTTACAATGAATTCGATTGGGAAGTCCAATGGCAAAAAGAAGGAGATTCATTAGCTCGTTATTTAGTACGAATCGGTGAAATGAAGGAATCCATAAAAATTATTCAACAGGCTCTAGAAGGAATTCCTGGAGGACCTTATGAAAATTTAGAAGTACGACGCTTTGATAGAGCAAAGAATTCCGAATGGAATGATTTTGAATATAGATTTATTAGTAAAAAACCTTCACCCAATTTAGAATTGTCGAAACAAGAACTTTATGTGAGAGTGGAAGCCCCAAAAGGAGAATTGGGAATTTATTTGATAGGAGATAATAGTGTTTTCCCCTGGAGATGGAAAATTCGTCCACCCGGTTTTATCAATTTGCAAATTCTTCCTCAGCTAGTTAAAAGAATGAAATTGGCTGATATCATGACGATATTGGGTAGTATAGATATCATTATGGGAGAAGTTGATCGTTGAAATGATAATTGATACGACAGAAGTACAAACTATCAATTCTATTTCTACATCGGAATTTTTAAAAGAAGTGTATGGACTAATATGGATTGTACCCATTTTGACCCTTATATTGGGAATAACAATGGGGGTACTAGTAATTGTGTGGTTAGAAAGAGAAATATCTGCAGCGATACAACAACGTATTGGGCCTGAATATGCTGGCCCGTTGGGAATTCTTCAAGCTATAGCGGATGGGACTAAACTACTTTTTAAAGAGGACCTCCTCCCATCTCGAGGAGATATTCGTTTGTTTAGTGTGGGACCGTCTATAGCGGTTATATCAATTCTACTAAGTTATTTAGTAATTCCTTTTGGGTATCGTCTTGTTTTAGCCGATCTCAGTATAGGTGTTTTTTTATGGATCGCCATTTCTAGTATTGCTCCTATTGGGCTTCTTATGTCAGGATATGGATCGAATAATAAATATTCCTTTTTAGGTGGTCTACGAGCTGCTGCTCAATCTATTAGTTATGAAATACCATTAACTCTATGTGTGTTATCAATATCTCTACGTGTGATTCGTTGGAATATGAACTTTGAACCTCTCTTCTAGAAATAAAAGAAAAAAGAAAGAGGTTCAATGTATTGAATAGATGTTTTCATTTTTTTTTTTATTCAGCATTCGGGTTGATGAGTTAAACCAGATAGTTATATGAGTGAAACTAAACAGCTTCCAAATTTGTAGTAAGAAGAAACAATCTCATTCCCTATGTACAAGAATAAAGTTGAAGTAAAAATAAGCAGTGTAAACTGCTTACCCCAAGATTAAGATTTTTTGATTAGTCATCATATCTTGAAGCGGGCGCAAACAAAAGATCAACTGTATGGAGTTTCTACTACTGTCTCATATGTATTACTATACCGGGGATCAATCAAAAGTCAGTGGACGGTTAGGAACACCAAGGTACACAAAGGATTAGTAATGGAGATAATGTAAGGTATCAAAAAAGAGGTATTTCTTCATAAAACGAATCATAATAAGGACTTGAAATTGGTAGAAATGATCAAGTAGTACTTCCCTACGATTCCGATCTAGAGTATGCTCCTATTCACTGGTTAAAGAAATGACTATCAAGAACGAATTAATTCTTTATTTTATTTTTGAGTATCCTCCTCTGAGACAGAAGAACAGGAAAAAAGAAATGGAATGCAGTAATTGAATGAATAATAAAAAAAGGGGATCCCTATTTATTCTTTTCTCTATCCATATTCATACATATCGAATTCTTATCACGATTCATGAACTAATGACTAATTCTTTTTATTTTGTATTGATTGATATAAGGAGTATTTTATTGAAATATTAAGTTATTACCGAACAAAGAGAAATTTTTATTGTAAAGGATGAGATCAATTCGGAAGCACTTTTTTATTATTCTAGCAGACAGAATTCCATTGGTCTAATTTGGGACTTTCCGATGTATCTTTATTCTATCCATCCAAAGATGGTGATAATACCGAACCCGTCCTTACATTTTTTTTGTGGCCATCGAGGAGCCGTATGAAGCTGAGGTCTCACGTACGGTTTTGAAATAGCGATGGGAACAGTGATGTTATTATCGACTATGATTATCTAACAGTTCAAGTACAGTTGATATAGTTGAAGCACAGTCAAAATATGGTTTTTGGGGGTGGAATCTGTGGCGTCAGCCTATAGGATTTATTGTTTTTCTAATTTCTTCTCTAGCCGAATGTGAGAGATTGCCCTTTGATTTACCAGAAGCGGAGGAGGAATTAGTAGCAGGTTATCAAACCGAGTATTCGGGTATCAAATATGGTTTATTTTATCTTGCTTCTTACCTAAATTTATTAGTTTCTTCATTATTTGTAACAGTTCTTTACTTAGGTGGGTGGAATTTACCTATTCCGTATATATCCATTTCTGAGCTTTTCGGAATAAAAAAAATCGCCGGCATTTTTGGAATAACAATGGGTATCCTTATTACATTAACTAAAGCTTATTTGTTTCTCTTCATTTCTATCACAACAAGATGGACTTTACCTAGAATGAGAATAGACCAGTTATTAAATCTTGGATGGAAATTTCTTTTACCTATTTCTCTAGGTAATCTGTTATTAACAACTTCTTCCCAACTTGTTTCATTATAAATAAGAGAATATGATAACACTATTTTAGATTCATAATCTCTATCAAACAAGAGAAAGAAACGTCAAATTTTTCATGTATATCTACAATATGTTCCCTATGGTAATTGGGTCCATGAATTATGGTCAACAAACAATACGAGCTGCAAGGTACATTGGTCAAAGTTTCATAATTACCTTATCCCACACAAATCGTTTACCTGTAACTATTCAATATCCTTATGAAAAATCGATCACATCAGAGCGTTTCCGGGGTCGAATCCACTTTGAATTTGATAAATGTATTGCTTGTGAAGTATGTGTTCGTGTATGCCCGATAGATCTACCCGTTGTTGATTGGAGATTTGAAAGAGATATTAAAAAGAAACAATTACTTAATTATAGTATAGATTTCGGGGTTTGTATATTTTGTGGTAACTGTGTCGAGTATTGTCCAACAAATTGTTTATCAATGACTGAAGAATATGAACTTTCTACTTATGATCGTCACGAATTGAATTATAATCAAATTGCTTTGGGTCGATTACCAATCTCAATAATTGGAGATTACACAATTCAAACAGTTATGAATTCGACTCAAATAAAAATAGACAAAGATAAACCCTTTGATTCAAGAACAATTACCGATTACTAAGATTTTGTTTTGATATAAAGGATCCAAGCTTTTTATTTTGGGTAGTCAGTAACTACAAATAAAAACTAATGATTGTTGAGAATCACTCTTTGATTTAAACTAAAAATATATTTTTAGTGATGATTTCCAAATAGCAAATTTCAACTACTTTTTTCTTTTTTTTCTTTCGGATAAATATAAATAAAGTAAGGTTGGCCCAATAATTTTATCTATATCTACATTAATCCATATTCAAATTCAATTCAATTATAAATGTATCATATACATTATTATATACAAGAAAACAAATACAAGAAAACAAAAATAGGGTAACCCCTTTTCCTTTCCTGGACCATTTATTTAGTAAAGTTAAAGTAAGGTCATGAAATAGTTAAAGTTATTTATTTTGTATTTTATACATAATGGGTTTACCTGGACCAATACATGATATTCTTGTTGTATTTCTGGGGTCAATTCTTGTATTAGGGGGTCTGGGGGTAGTATTATTTACCAATCCAATTTATTCTGCCTTTTCATTGGGATTGGTTCTTGTTTGTATATCCTTATTCTATATTTCATCGAACTCCTATTTTGTAGCTGCCGCACAGCTCCTTATTTATGTGGGAGCCATAAATATCTTGATCATATTTGCTGTAATGTTCATGAATGGTTCAGGATATTCCAATAATTCCTATTTTTGGACCATTGGAGATGGGGTCACTTTGATGGTTTGTACAACTATTCTTTTTTCACTAATTACTACTATCCCAGATATGTCATGGTACGGAATTATTTGGACTGCAAGGTCAAACCAGATTATGGAACAGGACCTAATAAATAACGTTCAACAAATTGGGATTCATTTATCAACAGATTTTTATCTTCCGTTTGAACTCATTTCAATAATTCTTTTAGTTTCCTTGATAGGTGCAATTACTATGGCTCGACAATAAGCAATAAAAATACTTAACTTATAATGATTCCCAATTCTTAGAATTCTAACTAAGTTCTAAATAAATAAATAGAAATTTTTAGTTAAATCTATCTACCGTCAATATCTTCTTTTGTTGTGTAATTGTTCTATTCTAATCAATTGAATCGGTTGAATTGTTATTCATATTGAAATGAATCGAGATTGATAAGGAGTTAGTCAATGATGTTTGAGCATGTCCTTTTCTTGAGTGTTTATTTATTTTCTATCGGTATCTATGGATTGATCACAAGTCGAAACATGGTTAGAGCGCTTATGTGTCTTGAGCTTATACTAAATTCGGTTAATATCAATCTTGTAACATTTTCTGATATATTTGATAGTCGCCAATTAAAAGGAGACATTTTCTCAATCTTTGTTATAGCCATTGCAGCTGCTGAAGCAGCTATTGGACTTGCTATTGTTTCGTCGATCCATCGTAACAGAAAATCAACTCGTATTAATCAATCGAATTTGTTGAATAATTAGTGATAATCATCATAGATAATTTAAATAAAGACACATAAAAATATTTAATAGAATTGAAATACTATTTTTTATTGAATTTGAATGCAATTCAATAAAATTGAATTGCATTTTTATATTTATATTGAAATAATGATGACCAATTTGTTGGCCAATTAATTTTAATTTGCATGTTCGTATCATCATAATTGTTGAAACGAAAATCAAAGTGTCTTGACCTTTTCTCATAAACAGATTGATTTAAGAAATATATTGATTGTTTTTAATAAACCACTGTTTCGTCTGGTGTCTACAATATTACAATATATAATATATGATTCATTTACTACTAATTTGATTTGACCAGATCGAAAATCTTTTATGTTCAAAACTGTAATTTATAGATCCAATGTCACATTCAGTAAAAATTTATGATACATGTATAGGGTGTACTCAATGTGTACGAGCTTGCCCCACAGATGTATTGGAAATGATACCTTGGGACGGATGTAAAGCCAAGCAAATAGCTTCCGCGCCAAGAACCGAGGACTGTGTAGGTTGTAAGAGATGTGAATCTGCCTGCCCAACAGATTTTTTGAGTGTCCGTGTTTATTTAGGGCCTGAAACAACTCGCAGCATGGCTCTATCTTATTGATACGTTACAAAAAACTCCACTTGAATCATTTGTGATTCCTCTTTACCGACAAAAGCCCGTGCTCGACAAAATATATTATTTTGAGGACGGGCTTCTCTGGTCAAAATGTATCTTGTCTTTATCACGAGTTATTTTCCTTGGTTAACAATACTTGTTGTTTTACCGATATTCGCGGGTTCCTCAATTTTCTTATTCCCTCATAGAGGGAATAAGATGTTTAGGTGGTATACTATATGTATATGCTTATTAGAACTCCTTCTAACGACTTATGCATTCTGTTATCATTTCCAATTGGATGATCCATTAATGCAATTGAAGGAAGATTCTAAATGGATAGATGTTTTTGATTTCCACTGGAGACTAGGAATCGATGGGCTTTCCATAGGACCCATTTTACTGACAGGATTTATCACTACTTTAGCAACTTTAGCAGCTTGGCCAATTACTCGAAATTCGCGGTTGTTCTATTTCCTGATGCTAGCAATGTACAGCGGTCAAATAGGATTATTTTCCTCTCGAGACTTTTTACTTTTTTTCATCATGTGGGAGTTAGAATTAATTCCTGTTTACTTACTTTTATCCATGTGGGGGGGAAAGAAACGTCTCTACTCGGCTACAAAGTTTATTTTGTACACTGCAGGGGGTTCCATTTTTTTCTTAATAGGAGTTCTAGGTATGGGTTTATATGGTTCCAATGAACCAGCATTAGATTTTGAAAGATTAATTAATCAATCATATCCTGTGGCATTGGAAATAATATTCTATTTTGGCTTCCTTATTGCTTATGCTGTCAAATTGCCGATTATACCCCTACATACATGGTTACCTGATACCCATGGAGAAGCACATTACAGTACATGTATGCTTTTAGCTGGAATCCTATTAAAAATGGGCGCATATGGATTGATTCGGATCAATATGGAATTACTACCCCACGCTCATTCTATATTTTCTCCTTGGTTGGTGATAATAGGAACAATGCAAATAATCTATGCAGCTTCAACTTCTCTTGGTCAACGTAATTTAAAAAAGAGAATAGCCTATTCCTCTGTATCTCACATGGGTTTCACAATTATAGGAATTGGTTCTATAACCGACATGGGACTCAATGGAGCTATTTTACAAATGCTCTCTCATGGATTTATTGGTGCTGCACTTTTTTTCTTGGCGGGAACGAGTTGTGATAGAACACGTCTTGTTTATCTCGAAGAAATGGGAGGGATATCTATCCCAATGCCAAAAACATTTACCATGTTTAGTAGCTTCTCGATGGCTTCTCTTGCATTGCCAGGAATGAGTGGTTTTGTTGCGGAATTTTTAGTATTTTTTGGACTAATTACTAGTACAAAATATCTTTTAATGTCAAAAATGCTAATTACTTTTGTAATGGCAATTGGAATGATATTAACTCCTATTTATTTATTATCTATGTTACGTCAGATGTTTTATGGATACAAGTTATTTAATATTCCAAACTCTAATTTTTGGGATTCTGGACTACGAGAACTATTTCTTTCAATCTGTATCTTTCTACCCATAATAAGTATTGGTATTTATCCGGATTTTGTTCTCTCGTTATCAGTTGACAAGGTACACGCTATTTTATCCAATTATTATCATAGATAGTGTTTCATTAATGAAACGGAAGGAAAGTCTTATAATTCTTTGAATTTAATATTTTGAAAATCGTTTGCTGTACTGTATAATGAAAAAAGAAATAAAATGAATAAGAATTGTAATTAGATACATCTCGAGTTTTTGAGAACCATTTAAATTTGAATGATTCCTTGATTCAAACGGTTCTCAAAAACTCATAAAAACAAACTTTCGTTATATATGGGATGATGTTTTTATCTTATGTATTCTTCATGTAGTTTATTCAATTAGATGTTTATGTGAATGAACCATAACTATGTAGACCTATTCCTAATAGATTGATCCCAAAATAGCATATCCAAATTATAATAAATCCTATAGAAGCTACAAGTGCCGAATTCGTACCTTTCCAATTTATATTTGTTCTAGTATGTAAATAAATCGCGAATATGGTCCAAGTAATAAATGCCCAAGTTTCCTTGGGGTCCCAATTCCAATAGGATCCCCATGCCTCATTAGCCCATACTGCTCCACAAAGAATACCTATGGTTAAAAAGGTAAACCCTAGACTAATGACACGATAACTCCAATAATCCAAACGCTCAGTTAATTGATATTTGTAATAATTTTGAAATAAAGGAAAAGAAGTGTTTTTAAAAACACTTCTTTTTTCATTCAAATATTCAATCTCACCAAAGAAAAATGACTTAATTAATAAATTATAGCTTTTACAAAAAATTTTGATGTTTTTTCGAAATGTAATGACTAGAAGAGCGACTGATAATAATGATCCGCATAAAAGAGCTGCATAGCTCAATAACATCATACTTACGTGCATCATTAACCACTGAGATTGTAGAGCAGGTACTAATATTGTGGATTGATGCATTTCAGTTGAAAGACCCGACATGGCAAAGCCTTGAGTAAAAATGGTACTTGGTGCAATTATTGTGCTTAAATCGTTTTTAAGGTTACGTATCTTGGGAATCATATGAATAATGAAGAAACTACACGAAAGGAAGATTAATGACTCGTATAAATTACTTAATGGAAAATGTCCCGAAGAAATCCAACGAGAAATTAATAATCCTGTTATAGAGAAAAAGGTAGCTATCATCCCTTTTTCTGATGAATCACGTAATCCTACAATTTTGTGGACTAATAAGGTCATCAAATGAATCATAATCACAATTGAAATGATCGAAAAAGAGATATGAGTTAATATATGTTCTAAAGTCACAAATATCATAAAAGGGGTCCCATTACAGAATTGGAAATCGCGAATTGAATACATTTTAGGATCTATTGTATCTCTTTTAGAAGATGCCGCCACTCGGACTCGAACCGAGATGCTTTAGCACTGCTTCCTAAGAGCAGCGTGTCTACCGATTTCACCACGGCGGCTTACTTGAAATAATAATAGTCAATTCATGTTGAATCGTCGAGATTCAAGGATTCAATATAGTTTAGGAAACATTAATTAGAATCAATGAATAAAGACTGGTTTGTGGTTTAAATATTTGAATCTTCAATAAATACCTACCTAGGTAGTATCGTCGTGGGTTTTTTAACAATCAACTTTCATGTACTAGAAACTAAGTTTTCTCCAAACAGTTGGAACTCCATAGTTTTTTCTCGGTTGAGGTATAAAACTAAGAATTGTCTTTTTTTCTCAATTTTTTTATGATTTGTTTTTCATTTATCCGATTTCATGGATTCAAATGAAAAAGATTGAGTTTTTTTTCAATGAACAAAATCAAATAACTAGGATTTCATATCTATCACAATTTCATCATTAAATACAAATAATTTTTTATTTTTCTAATGATTTCGATACCTTAGTATATTTAAATTAAAGTATTAATATTCTTTATTGCGCATATAATTTATAATTTATAATACCATTTACAAAACCAATTAAGTTTTGGGATAGGCATATAACAAAAGAGTTTCAATCTCTATCACAATTGTACTTTTCTATTGTGAAAAGTACAATTGTGATAGGGAAAAAAATATTACTTAGAACCCAATATACAAAAAACTCTTATTCTATATATCACAGCAGTGAGTTCTAAGTAATATTGAGAAATTTAATACAGAAAAATACATTAGTTAACATTCATCTTACAAAATTTGGGGTTCTTTAGGCTATATCAATTGAGATTATTCTAAGACTTTATTATTTGTTTGTCGCACAAAAAAACTTTTTGAATGCCCGGTGGAAACCGATTTCGCTAAAGAAAAAGTTTTTACTGCAACTAAATATCCTTTTTTCTTCCAAATATTTCTACGAATACGTTTTTTTGACATAGAAGTACGTTTTTTTGGAACTGCCAT